GTTTGTTGTTTTGTTGCTTTGTCGGGGGGTTGGAGAAGAGTGTCGAATATATAAAGATAGAGGGGGTTTAGTGGGCTGTGGTTGGGAGGTTTCTATAGTTGAATTACAACGATGGCTTTTCGAGCCATAGGCCTTGGGTAGAGACCAAGTGGAAATTGATGATAACTTATTTTATACTGTTTTTAGGTGTGTGTTTTGTTCTGGGGGGTTTAGCGGTTGCGTCCAATCCGTCTCCTTACTATGGTGTAGTCGGTTTGGTATTGGCGTCGGTTGTTGGGTGTGGGTGGTTGTTGAGTCTTGGGGTTTCGTTTGTGGCGTTGGTGTTGTTTATGGTCTATTTAGGGGGGATGTTGGTAGTTTTTGTATATTCTGTGGCTTTGGCAGCGGATCCTTTTCCGGAAACTTGGGGGGATTGGCGTGTGTTAGGTTACGGGGTAGGTTTAATTGGAGTGCTTGTTGTGGGTGTGGTTGTTGGGGGTGTTGAGCAGGGTTTAAAGTTGGGGGTGTGGACTGTTGATGGTGGTGGGGCAGTTTCTGTTCGATTAGATTTTAGCGGTGTGGCAATGTTTTATTCTTGGGGCGTTGGGGTGTTTTTAGTGGCTGGGTGAGGACTGTTGTTGACTCTTTTTGTGGTATTGGAGTTAGTGCGCGGGTTATCTTGCGGGGCTATTCGGGCAGTTTAGGGGTGACAGAGAATAGTTTAATTTAGAATACTAGCTTTGGGAGCTGGAGGTAGAGGTTTGAGTCCTTTTTCTCTGATGATGTGGGTGGGGAGAGTTGTTATAGGGATTTGAGCTGTTGTAGGGATTTGTCCTGCTGTGGGGTGGTGTGGAATACGTTAGTTAACGATCGTGAAACGATAAAGTGAGAAGGCAGGGGCATAGGTAATAAAAAATGAGCGAATTTTATCAAAACAAATGAATTGAACGTGTAACGAATGAACGAACGTTTAATGTTAGGGATCTCGGCGGTAAACGAATGGAAAAAAAAAACGAAAAAAAAATGAAAAAAAAACGAAAAAAAATGATCGTGATTCGTAAAGTTGTTTAAAGTAAAAACGCCTAGTGACGTTTTTAAAATGATGGAAAGTCAGAGGAAGCGAAAATTTACGAATTTATGTCTATCGGGCATTAATTAAATAGAACATCAAGACTCAAGGATAAAAGATACCATAACCAAGTGTAAAACAAAGTGCATCAGTGTTAAAATGATTCCCCATACACGCAAACCGTCTCAGCTTCAGTGACTCTTGAGAACCACAAAACAGGACGATAGGCATTGTATGCTCATGTCAAGAGATTGTGTTCACCCGCCGCACTCTGAAGGGCAGAGTGAAGACGCCCCCAAAAAAAAGGAACCAAAAGTGCCAAAGGTTGGGATGCCGCGATCACGGACGGAAATGGTGAGATATAGCCAACCAGAGGTCTCATGAAAAGCAATATATAGGGAAGGACCAGTAATGGCCCTGAGATAGGAACCAGAGGCGCAAAAGAGCAAGTTGTGCTAGGGGTGTAGGGGGAAAGAATGGGCCTGAAGCTAGTAGCGTAGAGTCTTATATGCGGTGCGTTGCTGATTTCACGTGAGGTGAACGATTAATAGATAACCTGGTACGACAGCTACCGGCACGTCGAGAAGTTGTGGCAAGTTATGGGCCGTTACCATGGAGTTTATTAGGACAAGCACTGCCGTGTGGAGGAGTAATTGTTATGCATAATTGAGCATGTAGGGGGTTTAGTACGAGCTATAGGGATTCATTCCTTGGACCATGATGTAGGCTGTTCTTTAGAAAGTAGGATGGTGTCGTGCATTGAGATGGTATGTGAAAAGTGAGATATATGACATAAATACATTAAGGTTATGTCCTAGATTGCATATCCATGTACTCTGGAATTAATGTAATGCACAGAAATACATAGGCTAGTCATGAATGCATGAAGTACATTCATGGGGGGAGGGGGGGGCTCGTTTTATTATTAATTGGGTAAACTCTAAGAAGAATTGTGTATCTTCAATCTTTGGCTTACAAGACCAATGTTTTTGATAAACTATTAGAGTTAGAAGTTTAGTAGCTTGTTTTCTAAGGTGCTGATGAGGGGAAAGAGGATTAGAATTGTGGAGAAGTAGGTAATGGAGGCTAACTGGCCGATGATGATGAAGGGGTGTTCTACTGGTTGGCTGCCAATTCAAGTGAGGATGAAGAGGTTAGCGACTAGGGTTCAAAATAGGAGTTGGGAGAGGGGTCGAAAGGTTATGGCGCGTTGTTTGGATATGTGGAGGAGGGGGGCTAGGAATAGAATTAGGACGGAGGCGGCAAGAGCGAGGACACCTCCGAGTTTGTTGGGGATTGAGCGTAGGATAGCATATGCAAACAGGAAGTATCATTCAGGTTTAATGTGGGGGGGTGTGACTAGGGGGTTGGCGGGTGTGAAGTTCTCTGGGTCGCCTAGGAGATTGGGTGAAAATAGTGCGAGAGCTACGAGGGGTAGGAGTATAAATGTGAATCCTAGGATGTCTTTTACGGAAAAGTATGGGTGGAAGGGAATTTTGTCGCAGTCGGATACGATTCCGAGAGGGTTGTTTGAGCCGGATTCGTGGAGAAAGGTGAAGTGGACGAGAGTGAGGCCTGCGATTATGAATGGGAGGAGGAAGTGTAAGGCGAAGAATCGGGTGAGGGTGGGGTTGTCCACGGAAAATCCGCCTCAGGCTCATTCGACAATGGTTTGACCAATATAGGGGAGGGCTGAGAATAGGTTTGTGATAACGGTTGCCCCTCAGAACGATATTTGTCCTCAGGGGAGAACGTAACCAACGAAGGCGGTTGCTATAAGGGTGAGAAGGAGGATGACTCCGGTGTTTCAGGTCTCTTTAAATAAGTAAGATCCGTAGTAGAAGCCACGTCCAATGTGAAGGTAGATGCAGATGAAGAAGAATGAGGCTCCGTTGGCGTGGAGGTTGCGGATTAGTCAGCCGTATTGGACGTTGCGGCATGTGTGGGCGACAGATGAGAAGGCTAGAGTTGTGTCAGCGGTGTAGTGGGTGGCCAATAGGAGGCCTGTAATAATTTGCGTTACTAGGCAGATGCCGAGGAGGGATCCGAAGTTCCATCAGGCAGAGATGTTGGAGGGTGCGGGTAAGTCGATTAGGGAGTTGTTGATTATTTTTAGAAGGGGGTGGGATTTGCGGAGGTTGGGGGCCATTGGAGTGTCTGAGGGTGGTTAGAATGATCAGGATGGATAGGGCGAATGTACTTAAGTAAGTTTTGATAAGTCCAGTGTGTATGGGGGTTGAGGTTTCAGATATCATGCGTTGGAGGTCTGCGAGGCCTTCGGGGCCGACTTTTTTATATCAGGATAGGTCGATTAAGTGGGAGGCGGTTTTTTGACCGGTGTTGAGAAGGCTGGTTGAGCTAGCACGGTGGGTGAGTGGGTTGAAGTAGCCTAGTGAGGAGGAGAAGTTGGTAGGGGTGTTTTGTTTTGGGGGGGTGAGTGCGTGGGTTATATTTGAGAGTTCAAGGGCTAGGACGATACCTAGTAATGTGATGATGATAGTTGCGAGTTTTGTGATAGTTGGTATGGTTATGGGTGGAGTCTTTGAGGGGAGGATAAAGGATGAGATGAGGAAGCCGGCTAGGATGCTGCCTAAGGCTAGGCGGGTGATGGGGTTGATGATTAAAGGGTTGTTCTCGTTGATCGGGGTGATGGGGGGTGAGCGGTTATATCCTGTTTGGACTAGGATAGTCAAGCGGAAGCTGTAGGTTGCAGTGAAGGATGTGGCTAGAAGGGTTAGTAGGAGGGCTCATGTATTTAGGTGGGACGTATTGAGGTTTTCGATAATGAGGTCTTTGGAGTAAAATCCTGCTAAAAAGGGGGTCCCTATCAGGGCAAGGTTGCCGATAGTTAGGCAGGTGGTGGTGGTTGGGAGTATTTTTTGTAAGCCGCCTATTTTACGGATATCTTGTTCTCCATTGAGGCTATGGATGATAGATCCGGAGCAGAGGAAGAGTATTGCTTTGAAGAAAGCATGGGTTGAGATGTGGAGGAAGGCTAGTTGGGGGAGGTTTAGGCCGATTGTGATTATTATCAGGCCGAGTTGGCTTGATGTGGAGAAGGCGATAATTTTTTTGATGTCATTTTGTGTTAGGGCACATGTAGCGGCGAATAATGTGGAGAGGGCTCCTAGGCAAAGACATAAGGTAAGGGCAGTTGGGTTGGTGGCGAGTATGGGGTGGATGCGGATGAGTAAGAAGATGCCAGCTACTACTATAGTACTTGAGTGGAGGAGGGCGGATACTGGGGTGGGGCCTTCTATGGCAGCGGGAAGTCAAGGATGAAGGCCAAATTGGGCTGACTTTCCTGTAGCAGCTAGAATGAGGCCAAGGAGGGGGAGTGTGGGAGTTTGGGTGGGGAGGAGGGTTTGTTGGATTTCTCAGGTGTTTATGGTTGAGGCTAATCAGGCCATGCTTAGGATTAGTCCAATATCCCCGATTCGGTTGTAGAGGACGGCTTGGAGTGCGGCTGTGTTAGCTTCTGCTCGTGCGTATCACCAGCCGATTAGGAGGAAGGATATGATTCCAACGCCTTCTCAGCCGATGAAAAGGAGGAATATGTTGTTGGCGGTGGTTAGGAGGAGTATGGCAATTAGGAAGGTTAGGAGGTATGAAAAGAATTTTGTGATGTAAGGTTCTGATGCTATGTATCATGAGGCGAATTGTAGGATTGATCACGTTACGAATAGGGCAACGGGGAGAAAGGTTGATGAGTATTGATCGATTTTGAAGCTAAGTGGGATTTTAAAATTTATGGTAAATTTTCATTCCCAGTTGGAGATGATGCTTTCGGTCCCTGAATAAATGAGGAGGGTCATGGGGATGAGGCTGATTATGAAGGCAGTTTTGACGCAGCGGGTGATAGTGGGGGGGGAGTTGGGTGGGGTTTTTAGGACTAGGGGGAGTAGGATGGGTGAGAGGATGATTGTGAGGGTGAGGAGGGTTGAAGCATTGAGGAGGAGTGTAACGTCCACTACTTTTACTTGGATTTGCACCAAGGTGGGTGGTTCCTAAGACCAACGGATTACTATTATCCTTTAAAAGTAAGGGGACTGGGGGTTTAAGCCCAGATGCAAGAGTTAGCAGTTCTTGTTGGTTAACCTCCCCTCGGCAGGTAAGAAGGGTTTAACTTCTATTTTTAGAGTCACAGTCTAATGTTTGGGTTGAAACTATACTTGCTTAGGTAGTTATGCGATGAGTTCGGGCTTTAGGATGAGGAGGAGGAGGGGGGTAATGTGGAGGGCTATTAAAATGTGTTCTCGTGAGGATGAGTTGGGGGTGGATGTGATGTGGGGGGGGAGGGGGCCTCGTTGGGTTGTGAGGAATATAAATAGGGTGTAGGAGGCAGTCAGGAAGGTTGCGATGCCAGTCAGGAGTAGTGTGAGTGGGGATCAGTTGAATAGGGAGATTATGATAGTTAGTTCTGCTATGAGGTTAGTAGTGGGTGGGAGGGCTATGTTAGTTAGATTGGCTAAGAGTCATCATGTTGCCATGAGGGGTAGGAGGGGTTGTAGGCCTCGGGTTAGGAGTAGGATTCGGCTGTGGGTACGTTCATAATTTGTATTGGCTAGGCAGAATAATATGGATGATGTCAGGCCGTGGGAGATTATAAGGATTATAGCTCCTGAGAAGGATCAGTGGGTTTGAATTATGGCGGCGGCGATGACTAGACCTATGTGGCTTACTGAAGAGTAGGCGATGAGGGCTTTTAGGTCGGTTTGGCGTAGACAGATGGAGCTAGTCATTAATGCACCTCAGAGGGCTAAGGTTAGAAATGGGTATAGGAGAGATTCTGAGTAGTGGGTTAATAGGGTGACGCGCATGATGCCATATCCTCCCAGTTTTAGTAGGAGGGCTGCGAGTAGTATGGAGCCTGCGATGGGAGCTTCTACGTGGGCTTTGGGGAGTCATAGGTGTACACCATATAGGGGGGCTTTAACTATGAAAGCTAGGAGGAGGGCTAGGTGTGACATGGGTGTGGTTCAGGAGTCCGTTGATGGAGTGAAGTGGGCAAGCTTGATTATGGGGAGGTAGAGGGTGCCAATTTGTCCGTGCAGGTAGAGCATGGTGACTAGGAGGGGTAGGGAGCTGATGAGGGTATAGAGTAGAAGGTAAATACCGGCACTTAGCCGCTCTGGTTGGTTGCCCCATCGAGTGATTAATATTAGAGTGGGGATTAAGGTTGCTTCGAATGAGATGTAGAATAGCATTAGTTCTGTGGTAGAGAATGCTAGGATGAGGAGTGGTTGAACTATAATGAGGGTGGTGATGAAAATTCGTTTGCGTACGAGGGGTTCATGGTGCAGGTGTCCTTGGCTGGCTAGGATTATAAGCGGGAGTAGTCAGCAAGACAGGGCTAGTAGGGGGGAGGAGATTTGATCGATGCCGGTTCATGGGGTTAAGTTCTTGTGGGGGAGGTAGGATGGGGTAAGTCATTGTAAGCTGATAAAGGCGATTAGGAGGCCGTACGAGGTAGTGTGGGACCATAGGAGTTTTGGGGGGGATAAAAGGGCTGTGGGTAGGAGTATGATTGTTGGGATAATAATTTTTAGCATTGTAGGAGGTTGAGGTTGTGCAGGTGGTCTGAGCCGTGAGTTCGTGAGGAGGCTACGAGTGTGGCTAGGCCTGTGCCAGCTTCGCAGGCTGAAAATGCTAGTATAAGTAGTGGAGCAAGGGAAGATGATGCTGAGTGATTTTCTACTGGCCAGATTGAGAGGGCAATGTATATTGATAGTATTATGCTTTCTAAGCATAGTAGGGCAGAAATTAGATGTGTTCGATGGAAGGCCAGTCCTAGGCAGCTCAGGGTGAAGGTTGAGTAGAAACTCAAGTGTATGATGGACATTGAGAGAGTCATAGAGTGGGACTATGATTTGTTGAGCCGAAATCAACTGTCTTGGTTAGACTAACCCTCTGGTTATTCTGCCCACTCCAGTCCCCCTTGGATTCATTCGTAGATGAGTCCTAGGGTGAGGAGGAGAATGATTGTGGAGGTTCAGGTCAGGGTGGTGGTGGGGGATTGAAGTTGGGTTGCTCAGAGGAGGGGGAGGAGGAGGGCGATTTCTAGGTCGAATAAGAGGAATAGGATGGCTACTGAGGAAGAATCGAATTGAGAATGGAAGTCGAGCGGATCCGAGCGGGTCGAAGCCGCATTCGTAGGGGGAGAGTTTTTCCGAGTCTGGGTTAGTCTGGGCGAGTCAGAAGTTGAGGATGATTAGGGCGATGCTGAGGGTAAGGGAGAGGGATAGTATGGATGCGATTGTGTTTATTGCCCTTCTCTGGGTTTGGGACCAGATTTTAGAGATTGGAAGTCAATTGTAATTAGTATACTAGAAGGGCATGATCCTCATCAGTAGATTGTTATGTAGAGGAATAATCAGATGACGTCGACAAAATGTCAATATCAGGCTGCTGCTTCGAATCCGAAGTGATGGTTGGGGGTGAAGTGGAATTTGATTAAGCGGAGAAGGCAGACTAGGAGGAAGGATGAGCCAATGATGACGTGAAGGCCGTGGAATCCTGTGGCAACAAAAAAGGTTGAGCCGTATACGCTGTCGGCAATTGAGAAGGAGGCTTCGTGGTATTCTATGGCCTGGAGAGCAGTGAAGTAAAATCCGAGAAGGATGGTCAGTGTGAGGGCTTGAATTGCTTGTTTTCGGTCTGCCTCTGTGATGCTGTGGTGGGCTCAGGTGACGGTGATACCCGATGCTAGAAGGATGGCTGTGTTAAGTAGGGGTACTTCTAGGGGGTTTAGGGGTTTAATTCCAGTGGGGGGTCATTGACTTCCTAGTTCTGGTGTGGGTGCTAGGCTAGAGTGGAAGAAGGCTCAGAAGAAACCTAGGAAGAAGAATACCTCGGATGTGATGAATAGGATTATTCCGTACCGTAGGCCTTTTTGGACGGTCGGGGTGTGGTGACCCTGGAAGGTTGCTTCACGTACAATGTCTCGTCATCATTGAAGTATGACTAGGAGGGTAGTGATTATACCCAGGGTTAGGAGGTGAGAGGAGTTGTAGTGGAATCATATGATTAGGCCGGAGGTTATCAGTAGGGCAGCTGTTGCGCCGAAAAGGGGTCATGGGCTGGGGTCAACTATGTGGTATGAGTGGGCTTGGTGGGCCATTAGATGTTTTCTTGTAAGTATAGGCTTAGGAGGAGGACGAACACGTAGGCTTGGATTATAGCTACTGCTACTTCGAGGATGGTTAGTAGGAGAAGAATGATGGTGGTGAGAATTGAGACTGCGGGTATGATTGACAGGAGGGCGGTAGAGGCGGTAGAGATAAGTTGGATGAGGAGGTGGCCTGCTGTGAGGTTGGCGGTTAGGCGGACGCCGAGGGCTAGGGGGCGGATAAGAAGGCTGGTAGTTTCAATTAGGATTAGGGCCGGGATTAGGGGTGTAGGTGTGCCTTCAGGGAGGAGGTGGCCTAGGGAGGTTGAGGGTTGGTTGCGTAGGCCCGTTAGGAGGGTTGCTAGTCAGAGAGGGAAGGCAAGGGCTATGTTCATGGATAGTTGGGTGGTAGGGGTAAATGTGTATGGTAGGAGACCTAGCAGGTTGATTGAGAGGAGAAGGATTATTAGGGATGTGAGGATTAGGGCTCACTTGTGGCCATTCTTATTTAATGGGGTTATTAGTTGCTTGGTGATTAAGTCAATACACCACGATTGTAGGGTGGAGAGGCGGTTGGTGATTCATCGGTTGCCTGGGGAGGGAAAGAGGAGGGCTGGGAATAGCATGGAGAGGAGGATTAGGGGAATCCCTAGGAGGCATGGGCTTGAGAACTGGTCGAAGAAGCTTAGGTTCATGGTCAGGTTCAGGGGGTGGTTTTGGGGGTGGTGGGGATTTTGTTAGTCGGTAGATTGGTGTGGGTGAATGATAGAAGTTTAGGTTGAATTATGAGTGAGAAGGTCAGTCATGACAGTAGTATGACGGAGAATCAGGGGTTTGGGTTGAGTTGGGGCATTTCATTAAGGAGGGAGGGGACTCCCACTATCTCTAGCTTAAAAGGCTAGTGCTAGTACATAGCTTCTTAATGATTAGGATGATAGTGAGGATGATCAAGTTTCAAAGAGGCTGAGTGGTGCGGATTCGATTACAATAGGTATAAAGCTATGGTTAGCGCCACAGATTTCAGAGCATTGGCCGTAAAAAATTCCAGGGCGGGTGGTGATGAATGATGTTTGGTTAAGTCGCCCAGGGATTGCGTCGGTTTTCACTCCCAGGGTTGGGACGGCTCAGGAGTGTAGCACGTCGTCAGCAGTGACAATGACGCGAATGGGGGATTCTATTGGGATGATGATGCGGTGGTCTACTTCTAGGAGGCGGAAGTGGCCTAGGGGGAGTTCTGTTGTGGGGATTATGTAGGAGTCGAATGTCAAGTCTTTGAAGTCTGTGTACTCATAGGTTCAGTATCACTGGTGGCCAATGGCTTTCAGGGTGAGGTCTGGTTCGTCGATTTCATCCATTATATAAAGGATTTGAAGGGAGGGGAGGGCGAGTAGTACGAGGACAATAGCTGGAAGGATTGTTCAGATTAGTTCGACTTCTTGGGCGTCGACAGTATTTGATGAAAGTTTTTCTATGAGTATGAGCAGGAGGAGGTATAAGACTAGGCTGCAGATAGCTAAAGCTACCATTAAGGCGTGATCGTGGAATTCAACGAGCTCCTCTATGATTGGTGAGGAGGCATCTTGGAATCCGAATTGAGAGTGGTTGGCCATGTGGGGCATACAGGGATTTCACCTGTGATTTGGTCTTGACAAGGCCACGTAATACATTTACTAATGCGCCATAAAGAAAGAAGCATAAGTGGTTTGATGCGGTTGGCTTGAAACCAATGTATGAGGGTTCAATTCCTTCCTTTCTTGGACTTGGACGTAGGCTGGTTCTTCAAAGGTGTGGTAGGGGGGTGGGCAGCCGTGGATTCATTCGATGTTGGTGTGGATAAGCTCTGGCTGTAAGACTTTGCGTTTGGATGCGAAGGCTTCTCAAATGATAAATAGGAGTATGATAACGGCTGTCATGGAGATTAGTGAGCCGATTGATGATATGGTGTTTCATAGGGTATAGGCGTCTGGGTAGTCTGAGTACCGACGTGGTATGCCGGCGAGGCCAAGGAAGTGTTGGGGGAAGAATGTTAGGTTGACTCCAGTGAATATTACTCCGAAGTGGGCTTTAGCTCATGTGTTGTTTAGGGTATATCCTGTGAATAGGGGGAATCAATGGGTGAATCCGGCTAGAATGGCGAATACAGCTCCTATTGATAGGACGTAGTGGAAGTGGGCAACTACGTAGTATGTGTCGTGGAGGGCAATGTCTAAGGAGGAATTTGCTAGCACGATTCCGGTCAGGCCCCCTACGGTGAATAGGAAAATAAATCCTAGGGCTCAGAGTATGGGGGGGTCCCATTTAATAGTCCCTCCGTGGAGGGTGGCTAGTCAACTGAAGACTTTGATTCCCGTTGGGATGGCGATGATCATAGTTGCAGATGTGAAGTATGCTCGGGTATCTACGTCTATTCCTACGGTGAATATGTGGTGGGCTCACACGATGAAGCCAAGGAATCCGATGGATAGTATGGCCCATACTATTCCTATGTAGCCGAAGGGTTCTTTTTTACCAGCGTAGTATGCTACTACGTGTGAGATAATGCCAAACCCTGGGAGGATGAGGATGTACACTTCAGGATGGCCAAAAAATCAGAAAAGGTGCTGGTAAAGAATGGGGTCGCCTCCTCCGGCGGGGTCAAAGAATGTGGTGTTTAGGTTACGGTCTGTGAGAAGCATTGTGATACCAGCTGCGAGGACTGGGAGGGATAGGAGGAGTAGGACGGCGGTGATGAGGACGGATCAAACGAATAGTGGGGTTTGGTATTGTGAGATGGCCGGGGGTTTTATGTTGATGGCTGTGGTGATAAAGTTGATTGCTCCTAGGATGGATGAAATGCCTGCTAGATGAAGTGAGAAGATGGCTAGGTCTACTGAGGCCCCTGCGTGGGCTAAGTTGCCGGCGAGGGGTGGGTAGACGGTTCATCCTGTTCCTGCCCCTGCTTCTACTGTAGAGGAGGCTAGGAGGAGAAGGAATGATGGGGGGAGGAGTCAGAAGCTTATGTTGTTTATTCGGGGGAATGCCATGTCTGGGGCTCCGATTATGAGAGGTACGAGTCAGTTTCCAAATCCTCCGATCATGACGGGTATGACCATGAAGAAAATTATTACGAAGGCATGGGCAGTTACGATAACGTTGTAAATTTGGTCATCGCCGAGGAGGGTGCCGGGTTGGCCTAATTCGGCGCGGATGAGGAGGCTGAGGGCTGTGCCGATTATGCCAGCTCACGCACCGAAGATGAGGTATAGAGTGCCGATATCTTTGTGGTTGGTGGAGAATAGTCATCGGTTAATGAAGGTCACAGGTAAGATGGCCGAGTGTTAAGGCGTTAGGCTGTAGTCCTTTTTACAGGGGTTTGATTCCCCTTCTTATCAGTTCCGTGGTGAAATTCATGTTGAGTTGCAAGCTCATTGATGTGCATTGAAGATGCACCGGGACTTTGGTTTAGACGGAAGCCGGCAAGGTTTAGGCATCTAGCTGTTAACTAGGATTTTGTGGGATCGAGGCCCACCTGTCTAGGGGTGGTTAAGGCCCTAGCTTAATTAAAGTGTCTGGGTTGCATTCAGGTGATGCAGGGTAATATCCTGCGGGTCTTAGCAGAAACTAAGAGGGTTTCACTCTTATTTAAGGCTTTGAAGGCCTTTGGTTTGTGGGGGTTATCCTAAGTTTCTTAAATGGTGGATAAAATGAGAGGGGATAGGGGGAGGAGTAGGGTTGATAGGGAGGTTAGGATGGCGATTAGGGTACTTGTGTTTTTGTTAATGTACCAGTGCTTTGCTTGGTTAGTTGAGTTGGGGGGGAGTGTGATGGATGTGAAGTAGGTGAGGCGGAGATAGAAGAATAAGCTTAGTAGGGATAGAAGAGCGATGGCAAGGGCCGTGGGGGTTATTTCTTGCTTGGTGAGTTCTTGGATGATAAGTCATTTAGGTAGGAATCCGATGAAGGGGGGTAGGCCAGCTAGGGAGAGAAGGGTGAGTATAAGAGTTGTGTTGAGTATGGGGGCTTTCGTTCATGATGATATTAGTGTTGATAATTTTGTAGTGTTAGATGTGTTGAAAGAGAGGAAAATGGTTGAGGTTAGGAGGGTGTAGAGGAGGAAGGTTAGGAGGGTGAGTTTCGGGGCATAGATAATGATGATGGTTATTCATCCTAGGTGGGAGATGGAGGAGAAGGCTAGAATTTTTCGGATTTGTGTTTGGTTGAGGCCCATTCAGCCCCCTAGGGCCGTTGATATGATGGCTATTAGGGTTAGGAGGGGGGGATTGAGGGAGTTGGATGTGAGGAGAAGGATGGCAATGGGGGGGAATTTTATTACTGTTGATAGTAGGAGGGCGGTGGTTAGTGATGAGCCTTGAAGTACTTCTGGGAATCAGAAGTGGAATGGTGTTAAGCCCAATTTTATGGCGATTGCAGTTGTGAGGAGGAGGCATGATGTGGTGTTAGTTAGTTGGGTAATGTCCCATTGGCCTGATGTTCAAGCATTGATTATGCTCGAGAATAGGATGGAGGCAGAGGCAGCTGCTTGGACTAGGAAGTATTTAGTTGTTGCTTCGATAGCCCGGGGATGGTGGGATTTTGAGATTATGGGGATGATGGCGATGGTGTTGATTTCTAGGCCGGCTCAGGCTATTGCTCAGTGGTTGCTTGTGATTGTGATGGTGGTCCCAAGAATGAGGCTTGTGAGTGTGATGAGTTTTGCGTGGGGGTTGATTAGTAGGGGAGGGAGTCGAACCTTCATTTTCGGGGTATGGGCCCGATAGCTTAGTTAGCTGACCTTACTAGAAAATAATATAAGGGGAGTATGGAGAGTTTTGATCTCTTTAGTGTAGGTTCGATTCCTACTTTTCTAAGGTCGATTGGGCGTGGATTTGAAGGAAATGAGAGGGTTGGTATACCTCTATGTTCACTTTATCATAGTGATCCTTTGAGTTCAGGCACATTTCCTTAGGAAAGGAGGCAGGCCTGCGTAGGAAATAGGTATGCTTACGTGTCAAAGGCATAGAGCTAGTGTGAGGGGGAGGAAGTTTTTCCATAGGAGGTGTATGAGTTGGTCGTAGCGGAATCGGGGATATGAGGCACGGATTCAGAGGAAGCCGGAGGAGAGGAGTAAGATTTTGGAGGCTAGGATGATGGGGAAGAGTTCTGATGGGGGATTAAGTCAGCTTGGGTTAAGGAATAAAATGGAGGTTAGGGCGTTTATTATTATGATGTTGGCGTATTCAGCTAGGAAGAAGAGGGCAAATGGTCCTGCGGCATATTCTACGTTGAAGCCTGATACAAGTTCCGATTCCCCCTCTGTGAGGTCGAATGGGGCGCGGTTTGTTTCGGCGAGTGTGGAGATGTATCATATTATGGCGAGGGGTCAGGAGGAGAAAATTAGGTAGAGAGGTTCTTGGGTGGTAGCGAGTGTGCTTAAGGTATAGTTCCCGCTCAGTACAATTGTGGATAGGAGGATGATTGCTAGTGTCACTTCGTAGGAGATGGTTTGTGCAACTGCCCGAAGGGCTCCGATTAGGGCGTATTTTGAGTTGGAGGCTCAGCCGGATCATAGGATGGAGTACACTGCGAGGCTGGACATGGCGAGGAGGAACAGGAAGCCTAGGTTTAGGTCGGTTAGGGAAAATGGGAGAGGGAGGGGGATTCAAATGGTTAGGGCTAGGAGGAGGGCTAGGGTGGGAGTTAGCAAAAATAGGAGGGGGGATGCGGTGGAGGGACGGATGGGTTCTTTAATGAAAAGTTTTATCCCATCTGCTAGGGGTTGAAGGAGGCCGAATGGACCAACAATGTTTGGGCCCTTTCGGGCTTGCATGTAGCTTAAGATTTTTCGTTCTACTAGGGTCAGGAAGGCTACTGCGATTAGGATGGGGATGGCGTAGGAGAGTGTGAGGGATAAGTTGATTAGGGTAGGGGTCACAGGTAAGGGTGGGAGCTAGGGAGAGGACTTGAACCTCTGGTTAAAGGGTTTAAGCCTTTTGCATTTGCCGGGCTCTGCCACGCTAGCGTTCCTTTTTTAGGATGGGGGTTGGAAGCTCTTTAGGTAATTTAGTTGTATTCCTTACTTGAGAGGAGGGCGTGCTTGTGGCATGGGCCCTATCTCCCCGGTCCTTTCGTACTGGGGGAAGTCTGTCATAGATAGAAACCGACCTGGATTACTCCGGTCTGAACTCAGATCACGTAGGACTGTTAATCGTTGAACAAACGAACCCTTAATAGCGGCTGCACCATTAGGGTGTCCTGATCCAACATCGAGGTCGTAAACCCCCTTGTCGATATGGGCTCTCGGAGGGGATTGCGCTGTTATCCCTGGGGTAGCTTGGTCCATTGTTCAGTTGAACTGGGTCTGGTGGCTGTTAGCACGTTGAGGGGTTGCTCTTAGTTAAGAGGCTAGGTCTTGTTTCTGGAGGATTTGCTTTTCTCCAGGGCCGCCCCAGCCAAAAAATACGGGCCAGTACAGGGGTGGGGGTAGTGGGCCTGATAGGTTTATGGGTTGAGGGGTGTGGTCGTGATTTTGAAGTTCCACAGGGTCTTCTCGTCTTATGTTTTTATCCTCGCTTTTGCACGAGGGGATCAATTTCACTGATTGTCTGTAGGAGACAGTTAGGGCCTCGTTTAGCCGTTCATTCAAGTCTCGATTTATGAGACAATTGATTGCGCTACCTTCGCACGGTTAGGATACCGCGGCCGTTGAACTTGGTGTCACTGGGCAGGCATCACCTTCAATACTTGGTGGGCTGAAGGCTATGTTTTTGGTAAACAGTCGGGTCCTTGGGGGGTTGCCTAGTTCCTTCTACAGATTTGGATCTTTCATATTGGGCGCTCCTGGGTTGGTTTAACAGGGTGTGGGGATATAATGTCTTGTGGGGGTGGGGGTATCTTGTTCTGGGTAATAATGTGGAGATGTAAGTTTGCGCTTAAGAGGGGGAAGCCCTTAGTTACTTATTTCAGCATAGATTCTCCTATGTGTAATAGGTTGGCCCGTTACGATTGTAGGGATTCGCATAGTTGTAATATTTTCGTGGTATGAGCTTTGACGCACTCTTTGTTGGTGGCTGCTTGAAGGCCAACAGTTGGGGTTGGGGGAGGGGCTTATCCGCTGGGGGAGGTTGGATTCTTTTTTAAAGGGGCTGTACCCCCTTTAAATTACTTCTGAGTGACTGCATGGTTTAGTCGGGGGGGGGGGGGTAGTGTAGGAGCTGTCAGGGCAGAACTTAAATTCATTTCACAGGCAACCAGCTATCACCCAGCTCGATAGGCTTTTCACCTCTACTAACAAGTCATCCCACTCTTTTGCGACAGAGACGGGTTCGCTCAGTATAGCTGCTTGTAAGTAGCTCGCTTGGGTTTCGGGGTGGCAAGCTTAAGTTCGTTTTGCTTGGTTGTTCTTGCTGAATCATGATGCAAAAGGTACAAGGGTTGATCTTTGCTATTTTGCGCTTGGGTTTTCATTATTATTTCATCTTTCCCTTGCGGTACTGTCTCTATTGCGCCTGCTTGGTTGAGGGTTCTTTTCTATCGCCTATACTAAGTGTGTGGAATGTTTTAGTTGTATGGGGTGGGGACTTTGTGGAGGTTTGGTTGGGCTAGAGGTTGGCTTCAAGATGACCTGGTTGTGAGCAGGTGTCTCTCAGGTGTAAGCTGAGTGCTTTGTGCTTAGCTACATCTTGGTATATGCTAAGTGCACCTTCCGGTACACTTACCTTGTTACGACTTACCTCATCTTTAGCTGAGTAGAAGGTCTAGTTGGGGGGATGGGGGTTGCTGTGAGGAGGGTGACGGGCGGTATGTACGTGTCCCAGGGCCAATTTAAGACAGGTATGATGGTCCTGTTTTACTGCTAAATCCGCCTTCTGAGGATTAGTTTCAGGTCCCCTTTCGTTGGTAGTCTGGGTCAGAAAATGTAGCCCATTTCTTTCCCCCTCATAGGCTATACCTTGACCTGTCTTTTTAGCGGGTAGGGCTGTTGTGTTCACTGTTGGGCTTTCAGGGAAGGTGAGCTGGCGACGGCGGTATATAGGCTGCCTGGGGCGAGAGGGGGTTGGGTGTAGCGTGGGTTATCGATTATAGAACAGGCTCCTCTAGGTGGGTTTGGGACACCGCCAAGTCCTTAGGGTTTTAAGCGTTTGTGCTCGTAGTTCCCTGGCGAATGCTTGGGTGGGGGGAAAGCATTTGAATTTATGGCCGGGCATAGTGGGGTATCTAATCCCAGTTTGTCCCCCGGCTTTCGTGGGGTTGATCGATCGGTTAGGGTTGAGGCGGGATGGGTGGGGCTTAGAAATGTCTTGGACTTATGACAGTTTAGGCATTCTTTGACCTCAGGGGGTGACGATAATGTTGGGCCACTCTTTACGCCGTGTACTATTAGTTTGGGCTTCTTGTATGACCGCGGTGGCTGGCACAAGATTTACCAACCCTGGTGTTGCCATGACTAAGTCAAGTTTGCACTTATTGCTTAATGTTAATTACTGCTGAGTACCCGTGGGGGTGTGGCTAAGCAAGGCGTTTTGGGCTACGGTGGGTGTGCCTGATGCCTGCTCCTCTTGTCTTGGTAAGGGGCTGGGGGCATTTACACTGGGGCGCGGATACTTGCATGTATAGATCTGGCAAAAATTAATAGTAAGGTTAGGACTAAGTCTTTTGTCCCGGGGGAGCGTTGGCAGCCGTCTTGACATCTTCAGTGTCATGCTTTGGGGGTAAGCTACAGGGAC